AATGAATTAATAAGTCGAACAAAAGCTCTAGAAAAAGAAAAGGGATTTCTTGCTCTAGATATGCTCGAAAAAAGGACCAGATTGTGCAATGATGAAAACGAACAAAAATACTTGCCCAAAACGTATGACCCCTTTTTGAGGGGACCATATCGTGGAACAATAAAAAAATTCTATTCACATATGATCATGAATGATTTAATCACTTCTACAGATACGGAGGATTCCATAGAAATCAATTGGATAAATAAGATTTATGGGCTACTTCCTAATAATTCTAATTATTCCAGAAAATTTGAACATCAAAAGAATCCGCCTGATAGGGAATCATTACTGAATTATATTGGTAATTCCTTAACCTCAATCAAAGAATTTCCTTTTGAGCCTGCACCCATTTTGCATTTTAAAAAATATTCTTTATTGAGAGAGCAAACAAGAATTGATTTTGAAAATCAAACAAAAGCTTTAAAATGGGTATTCGATGTAATTACAACTGATCCAAATGATCAAACAATAATTAGAAATAAATCTATTGGAATAGAAGAAATCCATAAAAGGGTTCCTCGGTGGTCATACAAATTAACTGATGATTTGGAAGAACAGGAGGAAGAAAATGAGGAAGAATCTAAGGAAGATCATGAAATTCGTTCAAGAAAAGCCAAACGCGTAGTAATTTATACTGATAGCAATCAGAATACCAACCCTATTACAACTACAAATAAGACTAATAATAGTGATCAAGCAGAAGAGGTGGCTTTGATACGTTACTCGCAACAATCGGATTTTCGTCGGGATATAATCAAAGGATCCATGCGTGCTCAAAGACGTAAAACGGTTATTTGGGAAATGTTTCAAGCAAATGTGCATTCTCCGCTTTTTTTGGATCGAATAGACAAAACATCTTTTTTTTCTTCTTTTTATATCTCTGAAATGATGAATCTCATTTTTAGGAATTTGGTGGGGAGAGAACCAGAATTGAAAATTTCACATTTATATTTTGAGGAGGAAGAGACAAGGGAAAAAGAGAAAAAAAACGAAGAAAAAAAAGAGGAAAATGAACGTATAGTAATATCAGAAACTTGGGATAGCATTATATTTGCTCAAGCAATAAGAGGTTTGATGTTAGTAACCCAATCTTTTCTTAGAAAATACATTGTATTGCCTTCATTGATAATTGCTAAAAATATTGGCCGTATGTTATTATTCCAATTCCCCGAATGGTATGAGGATTTGAAGGAGTGGAATAGAGAAATGCATGTTAAATGCACTTATAATGGTGTTCAATTATCAGAAACAGAATTTCCCAAAGATTGGTTAACAGACGGTATTCAGATAAAGATTCTATTTCCTTTCTGTTTGAAACCTTGGCGAAGATCTAAAATACGATCTCATCCTAGGGATCAAATAAAAAAAAAAGGGAAAAAAGACAATTTTTGTTTTTTAACGGTTTGGGGAATGGAAGCGGAATTCCCTTTTGGGAATCCCCGAAAACGACCTTCCTTTTTTGAACCCATTTATAAAGAACTCCAAAAAAAAGTTAGAAAAGTTAAAAAGGATTTCTTTATACTTCTAAAAGTTTCAAAAGAAAAAACAAGATGGATCATTAAAATACTTCTAGTTCTAAAACGAATAATGAAGGAAATTCAAAAAGTAAACCCAATATTCTTATTTGAATTGAGCAAGGTGAAAGTATATGAAACGGCTGAAAATGGAAAAGATTCCGAAATAAATAATAAGATTATTCACAAATCAACCATTCAAATCCAATCCATGAATTGGACAAATTATTCATTCATAGAAAAAAAGATGAAAGATCTTTCTGATAGAACAATCACAATCAGAAATCAAATAGAACGAATCACAAAAGACAAGAAAAAAATAATTATAACTTGTGCTGATAAAAGATCAAAATCACAGAAACATATTTGGCAGATATTCCAAAGAATAAATATACGATTAATACGTAAATCACATTATTTTATGAAATCTCTGATTGAAAATATATATATAGATATCTTGCTATGTATGATTACCATTCACAGGATCTATTTCCAACTTTTCTTTGAATCAACAAAAAGAATAATCAATAAATCCGTTTACAACGATCAAACAAATCAGGAAGGAATTGATGAAAGAGATCAAAATACAATGAACTTTTTTTCCACTATAAAAAAGTCCTTTTCGAATACTAATATTAGTAATAGTACAAAAATGTATTATGACTTATCCTCCTTGTCCCAAGCATATGTATTTTACAAATTATCACAAACCCAATTACTTAACAAGTATCAATTGAAATCTCTACTTCAATATCAGGGGACTTATCCTTTTATTAAGGATAAAATCAAGGATTATTGTATGACACGAGGAATATTTGATTACAATTCAAGACATAAGAAAATTCATAAGTCTGGAATGATTGAATGGAAAAACTGGTTAAAGGGGCATTATCAATACAATTTATCTCAAACCAAATGGTCGCGGTTAGTACCGCAAAAATGGCGAAATAGAATCAATCAACGTTATAGGATTCAAAATAAGGACTCAATTAAAGTGGATTCATATAAAAAAGAAAAAGACCAATTAATTCATTACGTGAAACAAAATTACTATGCAGCGGATTCATTGACAAATCAAAAAGAAAAATGGAAAAAACACTACAGATATGATCTTTTATCACATAAATATATGAACTATGGGGATAAGGAGGATTTTGATATTTATGGGTCAAGATTACAAGTAAACGGGGTTCAAAAAATTCCATATAATTTCAATAAACCAAAATCCGAATCATTTTATGTATTGGTAAGTACAGCTATTAGTGATTATCTAGAAGAAGGATATATTATTGATACGCATAAAAATCTAGATAGAAAATATTTTGATTGTCGAATTCTCCACTTTTGTCTTAGAAAAAATATCAATATTGAGACCTGGACCAATACACATATCGGTACCAAAATTGATAAAAATACTAAGACTGAAAAAAAAATCAACAACAAATTGAAAAAAAAAGATATTTTTTCTCTTATGATTCATCAAGAAATCAACCCATCCAATCAAAAAAGTATTTTTTTTAATTGGATGGGAATGAATCAAGAAAGAGTTTATCATACCATATCAAATCTAGAATCTTGGTTCTTCCCAGAATTTGTCTTACTTTTTGATGCATATAAGATTAAACCATGGATTATACCAATCAAATTACTTCTTTTTGACTTTTATTTTTATAAAAATAAAAGTCAAAATAAAAACATCAATATAAATAGAAAAAATAATCTTCAGATGATATCTCATCAAAAAAAATATCTTAAATTAGAAAATTTCAACCAACAAAAAAATGAGCAACAGGACCAAGTAAATCTTGTATCAGATCTACGAAAAGAAAAAAAAAAAAAAGATATTGAAGAGAATTATGCGAGATCAGACATTACCATTAAAAAAGGTAAGAAGAAAAAACAATCCAAGAAAAACAAGAAAGCAGAACTAGATTTCTTCCTGAAAAAATATTTCCTTTTTCAATTAAAATGGGATGACTCCTTGAACCAAAGAATGATCAATAATATCAAGGTATATTGTCTCTTACTTAGACTGATAAATCCAAAAGAAATTGCTATATCCTCGATTCAAAGAGGAGAGATGCATCTGGATGTAATGCTAATTCAGAAAGATCTAGCTCTTACAGAATTGATAAAAAAAGGAATATTAATTATCGAACCAATTCGTCTATCTATAAAAAGGGATGGAAAATTGATTATATATCAAACTATAAGTATTTCATTGGTCGAGAACAATAAACACCAAACTAATAGAAAATGCATAAAAAAAAGTTATATTGATAAGAGGAATTTGGATAAACCCATTGTACGATATGGGAATATGCTTGTGAATGGGGACACAAATTATTATGATTTCCTTGTTCCCGAAAATATTCTATCTCCTAGACGTCGCAGAGAATTGAGAATGTTAATTTGTTTCAATTCCCATAATTGGAATGTTACGGATAGAAATAGAAATCCATTATTTTGCAATGAAAACAACATAAGAAACTCTGGAAAATTTTTGGATGAGGACAAGCATCTTAATACGGATACAAATAAATTCATTAAATGCAAATTTGTTCTTTGGCCCAATTACCGATTAGAAGATTTAGCTTGTATGAATCGCTATTGGTTTGATACCAATAATGGCAGTCGTTTCAGTATGTCAAGGATACATATGTATCCACGATTTAGAATTATTTAATTTAATAGTATATTTCCTATATCATATATATATATATATATCTATATTCCGTGACATTTTCCGTATATGAAAGCCGAAAGATGTATGCATATGCTATGTTATATTTTGGTAAATGATACAGATTTAATGGTGTATCCATTCAATTGGATATAGGAATAAATAAATTAGGGGAATCCTTTTAGATAGAAATAAATTCTTTTCTTTCGTTAATGTGGAAACATATTATCCCTTTCTATCCAAATCAAATTGAAAATTTGATTTGGATAAAATAAAGAAGTAGTATATGAATAAATCCAAATTTTTGTGTGTACTAGATGTGTGTACTAGATTAAAATAACCGGCATAATTCTTCTTTTTTTTTTATTATTATTATTTTTCCTGATCGGAAAAATCCATGAAAAAGAAAGAAAAAGGATAGAAAAATTTTTTATGGTCAAAAATTCATTCATTTCCATTATTCCACAAGAAGAAAAAGAAGAAAACAAAGGTTCTGTTGAATTTCAAGTATTCAGTTTCACCAATAAGATACGGAGACTTACTTCACATTTGGAATTGCACAAAAAAGATTTTTTATCGCAAAGGGGTCTACGAAAAATTCTAGGAAAACGTCAACGGTTGCTGGCTTATTTGTCAAAGAAAAATAGAGTACGTTATAAGAAATTAATTGGTCAGTTGGATATTCGAGAGCCAAAAACTCGTTAATTTAATCGTTTGAATTTTTTAGTAGTATTCAATTTTTTGTTTTGATGAGTCTCGTTTTGAGGAATTCATGGAATAATGAATTAAGGAAGAAAAGATATGACAGTACCGGTTACAAGAAAAGATCTCATGATAGTCAATATGGGGCCTCACCACCCATCAATGCATGGTGTTCTCCGACTAATCGTTACTCTCGATGGTGAAGATGTTATTGACTGTGAGCCCATATTGGGCTATTTACACAGAGGAATGGAAAAGATAGCGGAAAATCGAACAATTATACAATATCTACCTTATGTAACACGATGGGATTATTTAGCTACTATGTTCACAGAGGCAATAACCGTAAATGCGCCAGAACAATTGGAAAATGTTCAAGTACCTCAAAGAGCTAGCTATATCAGAGTAATTATGCTGGAATTGAGCCGTATAGCTTCTCATTTGTTATGGCTTGGACCTTTTATGGCGGATATCGGTGCACAGACTCCCTTTTTCTATATTTTCAGAGAAAGGGAATTGATATATGATCTATTCGAAGCCGCCACAGGTATGCGAATGATGCATAATTATTTCCGTATTGGAGGAGTAGCTGCTGATCTACCTTATGGATGGATAGATAAATGTTTGGATTTCTGCGATTATTCTTTAACAGGAGTTGTTGAATATCAAAAACTTATTACGTGGAATCCCATCTTTTTGGAACGAGTTGAAGGAGTGGGCATTATTGGTGGAGAAGAAGCTGTAAATTGGGGTTTATCAGGACCGATGTTACGAGCTTCTGGAATCCAATGGGATCTTCGTAAAGTTGATCATTATGAGTGTTACAATGAATTCGATTGGGAAGTCCAATGGCAAAAAGAAGGAGATTCATTAGCTCGTTATTTAGTACGAATCGGTGAAATGAAGGAATCCATAAAAATTATTCAACAGGCTCTAGAAGGAATTCCTGGAGGACCTTATGAAAATTTAGAAGTACGACGCTTTGATAGAGCAAAGAATTCCGAATGGAATGATTTTGAATATAGATTTATTAGTAAAAAACCTTCACCCAATTTAGAATTGTCGAAACAAGAACTTTATGTGAGAGTGGAAGCCCCAAAAGGAGAATTGGGAATTTATTTGATAGGAGATAATAGTGTTTTCCCCTGGAGATGGAAAATTCGTCCACCCGGTTTTATCAATTTGCAAATTCTTCCTCAGCTAGTTAAAAGAATGAAATTGGCTGATATCATGACGATATTGGGTAGTATAGATATCATTATGGGAGAAGTTGATCGTTGAAATGATAATTGATACGACAGAAGTACAAACTATCAATTCTTTTTCTACATCGGAATTTTTAAAAGAAGTGTATGGACTAATATGGATTGTACCCATTTTGACCCTTATATTGGGAATAACAATGGGGGTACTAGTAATTGTGTGGTTAGAAAGAGAAATATCTGCAGCGATACAACAACGTATTGGGCCTGAATATGCTGGCCCGTTGGGAATTCTTCAAGCTATAGCGGATGGGACTAAACTACTTTTTAAAGAGGACCTCCTCCCATCTCGAGGAGATATTCGTTTGTTTAGTGTGGGACCGTCTATAGCGGTTATATCAATTCTACTAAGTTATTTAGTAATTCCTTTTGGGTATCGTCTTGTTTTAGCCGATCTCAGTATAGGTGTTTTTTTATGGATCGCCATTTCTAGTATTGCTCCTATTGGGCTTCTTATGTCAGGATATGGATCGAATAATAAATATTCCTTTTTAGGTGGTCTACGAGCTGCTGCTCAATCTATTAGTTATGAAATACCATTAACTCTATGTGTGTTATCAATATCTCTACGTGTGATTCGTTGGAATATGAACTTTGAACCTCTCTTCTAGAAATAAAAGAAAAAAGAAAGAGGTTCAATGTATTGAATAGATGTTTTCATTTTTTTTTTTTTTATTCAGCATTCGGGTTGATGAGTTAAACCAGATAGTTATATGAGTGAAACTAAACAGCTTCCAAATTTGTAGTAAGAAGAAACAATCTCATTCCCTATGTACAAGAATAAAGTTGAAGTAAAAATAAGCAGTGTAAACTGCTTACCCCAAGATTAAGATTTTTTGATTAGTCATCATATCTTGAAGCGGGCGCAAACAAAAGATCAACTGTATGGAGTTTCTACTACTGTCTCATATGTATTACTATACCGGGGATCAATCAAAAGTCAGTGGACGGTTAGGAACACCAAGGTACACAAAGGATTAGTAATGGAGATAATGTAAGGTATCAAAAAAGAGGTATTTCTTCATAAAACGAATCATAATAAGGACTTGAAATTGGTAGAAATGATCAAGTAGTACTTCCCTACGATTCCGATCTAGAGTATGCTCCTATTCACTGGTTAAAGAAATGACTATCAAGAACGAATTAATTCTTTATTTTATTTTTGAGTATCCTCCTCTGAGACAGAAGAACAGGAAAAAAGAAATGGAATGCAGTAATTGAATGAATAATAAAAAAAGGGGATCCCTATTTATTCTTTTCTCTATCCATATTCATACATATCGAATTCTTATCACGATTCATGAACTAATGACTAATTCTTTTTATTTTATATTGATTGATATAAGGAGTATTTTATTGAAATATTAAGTTATTACCGAACAAAGAGAAATTTTTATTGTAAAGGATGAGATCAATTCGGAAGCACTTTTTTTATTATTCTAGCAGACAGAATTCCATTGGTCTAATTTGGGACTTTCCGATGTATCTTTATTCTATCCATCCAAAGATGGTGATAATACCGAACCCGTCCTTACATTTTTTTTGTGGCCATCGAGGAGCCGTATGAAGCTGAGGTCTCACGTACGGTTTTGAAATAGCGATGGGAACAGTGATGTTATTATCGACTATGATTATCTAACAGTTCAAGTACAGTTGATATAGTTGAAGCACAGTCAAAATATGGTTTTTGGGGGTGGAATCTGTGGCGTCAGCCTATAGGATTTATTGTTTTTCTAATTTCTTCTCTAGCCGAATGTGAGAGATTGCCCTTTGATTTACCAGAAGCGGAGGAGGAATTAGTAGCAGGTTATCAAACCGAGTATTCGGGTATCAAATATGGTTTATTTTATCTTGCTTCTTACCTAAATTTATTAGTTTCTTCATTATTTGTAACAGTTCTTTACTTAGGTGGGTGGAATTTACCTATTCCGTATATATCCATTTCTGAGCTTTTCGGAATAAAAAAAATCGCCGGCATTTTTGGAATAACAATGGGTATCCTTATTACATTAACTAAAGCTTATTTGTTTCTCTTCATTTCTATCACAACAAGATGGACTTTACCTAGAATGAGAATGGACCAGTTATTAAATCTTGGATGGAAATTTCTTTTACCTATTTCTCTAGGTAATCTGTTATTAACAACTTCTTCCCAACTTGTTTCATTATAAATAAGAGAATACGATAACACTATTTTAGATTGATAATCTCTATCAAACAAGAGAAAGAAACATCAAATTTTTCATGTATATCTACAATATGTTCCCTATGGTAATTGGGTCCATGAATTATGGTCAACAAACAATACGAGCTGCAAGGTACATTGGTCAAAGTTTCATAATTACCTTATCCCACACAAATCGTTTACCTGTAACTATTCAATATCCTTATGAAAAATCGATCACATCAGAGCGTTTCCGGGGTCGAATCCACTTTGAATTTGATAAATGTATTGCTTGTGAAGTATGTGTTCGTGTATGCCCGATAGATCTACCCGTTGTTGATTGGAGATTTGAAAGAGATATTAAAAAGAAACAATTACTTAATTATAGTATAGATTTCGGGGTTTGTATATTTTGTGGTAACTGTGTCGAGTATTGTCCAACAAATTGTTTATCAATGACTGAAGAATATGAACTTTCTACTTATGATCGTCACGAATTGAATTATAATCAAATTGCTTTGGGTCGATTACCAATCTCAATAATTGGAGATTACACAATTCAAACAGTTATGAATTCGACTCAAATAAAAATAGACAAAGATAAACCCTTTGATTCAAGAACAATTACCGATTACTAAGATTTTGTTTTGATATAAAGGATCCAAGCTTTTTATTTTGGGTAGTCAGTAACTACAAATAAAAACTAATGATTGTTGAGAATCACTCTTTGATTTAAACTAAAAATATATTTTTAGTGATGATTTCAAAATAGCAAATTTCAACTACTTTTTTCTTTTTTTTCTTTCGGATAAATATAAATAAAGTAAGGTTGGCCCAATAATTTTATCTATATCTACATTAATCCATATTCAAATTCAATTCAATTATAAATGTATCATATACATTATTATATACAAGAAAACAAAAATAGGGTAACCCCTTTTCCTTTCCTGGACCATTTATTTAGTAAAGTTAAAGTAAGGTCATGAAATAGTTAAAGTTATTTATTTTGTATTTTATACATAATGGGTTTACCTGGACCAATACATGATATTCTTGTTGTATTTCTGGGGTCAATTCTTGTATTAGGGGGTCTGGGGGTAGTATTATTTACCAATCCAATTTATTCTGCCTTTTCATTGGGATTGGTTCTTGTTTGTATATCCTTATTCTATATTTCATCAAACTCCTATTTTGTAGCTGCCGCACAGCTCCTTATTTATGTGGGAGCCATAAATATCTTGATCATATTTGCTGTAATGTTCATGAATGGTTCGGGATATTCCAATAATTCCTATTTTTGGACCATTGGAGATGGGGTCACTTTGATGGTTTGTACAACTATTCTTTTTTCACTAATTACTACTATCCCAGATACGTCATGGTACGGAATTATTTGGACTACAAGGTCAAACCAGATTATGGAACAGGACCTAATAAATAACGTTCAACAAATTGGGATTCATTTATCAACAGATTTTTATCTTCCGTTTGAACTCATTTCAATAATTCTTTTAGTTTCCTTGATAGGTGCAATTACTATGGCTCGACAATAAGCAATAAAAATACTTAACTTATAATGATTCCCAATTCTTAGAATTCTAACTAAATTCTAAATAAATAAATAGAAATTTTTAGTTAAATCTATCTACCGTCAATATCTTCTTTTGTTGTGTAATTGTTCTATTCTAATCAATTGAATCGGTTGAATTGTTATTCATATTGAAATGAATCGAGATTGATAAGGAGTTAGTCAATGATGTTTGAGCATGTCCTTTTCTTGAGTGTTTATTTATTTTCTATCGGTATCTATGGATTGATCACAAGTCGAAACATGGTTAGAGCGCTTATGTGTCTTGAGCTTATACTAAATTCGGTTAATATCAATCTTGTAACATTTTCTGATATATTTGATAGTCGCCAATTAAAAGGAGACATTTTCTCAATCTTTGTTATAGCCATTGCAGCTGCTGAAGCAGCTATTGGACTTGCTATTGTTTCGTCGATCCATCGTAACAGAAAATCAACTCGTATTAATCAATCGAATTTGTTGAATAATTAGTGATAATCATCATAGATAATTTAAATAAAGACACATAAAAATATTTAATAGAATTTAAATACTATTTTTTATTGAATTTGAATGCAATTCCATTTTATTGAATTGCATTTTTATATTTATATTGAAATAATGATGACCAATTTGTTGGCCAATTAATTTTAATTCGCATGTGTAACTCGTATCATCATAATTGTTGAAACGAAAATCAAAGTGTCTTGACCTTTTCTCATAAACAGATTGATTTAAGAAATATATTGATTGTTTTTAATAAACCACTGTTTCGTCTGGTGTCTACAATATTACAATATATAATATATGATTCATTTACTACTAATTTGATTTGACCAGATCGAAAATCTTTTATGTTCAAAACTGTAATTTATAGATCCAATGTCACATTCAGTAAAAATTTATGATACATGTATAGGGTGTACTCAATGTGTACGAGCTTGCCCCACAGATGTATTGGAAATGATACCTTGGGACGGATGTAAAGCCAAGCAAATAGCTTCCGCGCCAAGAACCGAGGACTGTGTAGGTTGTAAGAGATGTGAATCTGCCTGCCCAACAGATTTTTTGAGTGTCCGTGTTTATTTAGGGCCTGAAACAACTCGCAGCATGGCTCTATCTTATTGATACATTACAAAAAACTCCACTTGAATCATTTGTGATTCCTCTTTACCGACAAAAGCCCGTGCTCGACAAAATATATTATTTTGAGGACGGGCTTCTCTGGTCAAAATGTATCTTGTCTTTATCACGAGTTATTTTCCTTGGTTAACAATACTTGTTGTTTTACCGATATTCGCGGGTTCCTCAATTTTCTTATTCCCTCATAGAGGGAATAAGATGTTTAGGTGGTATACTATATGTATATGCTTATTAGAACTCCTTCTAACGACTTATGCATTCTGTTATCATTTCCAATTGGATGATCCATTAATGCAATTGAAGGAAGATTCTAAATGGATAGATGTTTTTGATTTCCACTGGAGACTAGGAATCGATGGGCTTTCCATAGGACCCATTTTACTGACAGGATTTATCACTACTTTAGCAACTTTAGCAGCTTGGCCAATTACTCGAAATTCGCGGTTGTTCTATTTCCTGATGCTAGCAATGTACAGCGGTCAAATAGGATTATTTTCCTCTCGAGACTTTTTACTTTTTTTCATCATGTGGGAGTTAGAATTAATTCCTGTTTACTTACTTTTATCCATGTGGGGGGGAAAGAAACGTCTCTACTCGGCTACAAAGTTTATTTTGTACACTGCAGGGGGTTCCATTTTTTTCTTAATAGGAGTTCTAGGTATGGGTTTATATGGTTCCAATGAACCAACATTAGATTTTGAAAGATTAATTAATCAATCATATCCTGTGGCATTGGAAATAATATTCTATTTTGGCTTCCTTATTGCTTATGCTGTCAAATTGCCGATTATACCCCTACATACATGGTTACCTGATACCCATGGAGAAGCACATTACAGTACATGTATGCTTTTAGCTGGAATCCTATTAAAAATGGGCGCATATGGATTGATTCGGATCAATATGGAATTACTACCCCACGCTCATTCTATATTTTCTCCTTGGTTGGTGATAATAGGAACAATGCAAATAATCTATGCAGCTTCAACTTCTCTTGGTCAACGTAATTTAAAAAAGAGAATAGCCTATTCCTCTGTATCTCACATGGGTTTCACAATTATAGGAATTGGTTCTATAACCGACATGGGACTCAATGGAGCTATTTTACAAATGCTCTCTCATGGATTTATTGGTGCTGCACTTTTTTTCTTGGCGGGAACGAGTTGTGATAGAACACGTCTTGTTTATCTCGAAGAAATGGGAGGGATATCTATCCCAATGCCAAAAACATTTACCATGTTCAGTAGCTTCTCGATGGCTTCTCTTGCATTGCCAGGAATGAGTGGTTTTGTTGCGGAATTTTTAGTATTTTTTGGACTAATTACTAGTACAAAATATCTTTTAATGTCAAAAATGCTAATTACTTTTGTAATGGCAATTGGAATGATATTAACTCCTATTTATTTATTATCTATGTTACGTCAGATGTTTTATGGATACAAGTTATTTAATATTCCAAACTCTAATTTTTGGGATTCTGGACTACGAGAACTATTTCTTTCAATCTGTATCTTTCTACCCGTAATAAGTATTGGTATTTATCCCGATTTTGTTCTCTCGTTATCAGTTGACAAGGTACACGCTATCTTATCCAATTATTATCATAGATAGTGTTTCATTAATGAAACGGAAGGAAAGTCTTATAATTCTTTGAATTTAATATTTTGAAAATCGTTTGCTGTACTGTATAATGAAAAAAGAAATAAAATGAATAAGAATTGTAATTAGATACATCTCGAGTTTTTGAGAACCATTTAAATTTGAATGATTCCTTGATTCAAACGGTTCTCAAAAACTCATAAAAACAAACTTTCGTTATATATGGGATGATGTTTTTATCTTATGTATTCTTTATGTAGTTTATTCAATTAGATGTTTATGTGAATGAACCATAACTATGTAGACCTATTCCTAATAGATTGACCCCAAAATAGCATATCCAAATTATAATAAATCCTATAGAAGCTACAAGTGCCGAATTCGTACCTTTCCAATTTATATTTGTTCTAGTATGTAAATAAATCGCGAATATGGTCCAAGTAATAAATGCCCAAGTTTCCTTGGGGTCCCAATTCCAATAGGATCCCCATGCCTCATTAGCCCATACTGCTCCACAAAGAATACCTATGGTTAAAAAGGTAAACCCTAGACTAATGACACGATAACTCCAATAATCCAAACGCTCAGTTAATTGATATTTGTAATAATTTTGAAATGAAGGAAAAGAAGTGTTTTTAAAAACACTTCTTTTTTCATTCAAATATTCAATCTCACCAAAGAAAAATGACTTAATTAATAAATTATAGCTTTTACAAAAAATTTTGATGTTTTTTCGAAATGTAATGACTAGAAGAGCGACTGATAATAATGATCCGCATAAAAGAGCTGCATAGCTCAATAACATCATACTTACGTGCATCATTAACCACTGAGATTGTAGAGCAGGTACTAATATTGTGGATTGATGCATTTCAGTTGAAAGACCCGACATGGCAAAGCCTTGAGTAAAAATGGTACTTGGTGCAATTATTGTGCTTAAATCGTTTTTAAGGTTACGTATCTTGGGAATCATATGAATAATGAAGAAACTACACGAAAGGAAGATTAATGACTCGTATAAATTACTTAATGGAAAATGTCCCGAAGAAATCCAACGAGAAATTAATAATCCTGTTATAGAGAAAAAGGTAGCTATCATCCCTTTTTCTGATGAATCACGTAATCCTACAATTTTGTGAACTAATAAGGTCATCAAATGAATCATAATCACAATTGAAATGATCGAAAAAGAGATATGAGTTAATATATGTTCTAAAGTCACAAATATCATAAAAGGGGTCCCATTACAGAATTGGAAATCGCGAATTGAATACATTTTAGGATCTATTGTATCTCTTTTAGAAGATGCCGCCACTCGGACTCGAACCGAGATGCTTTAGCACTGCTTCCTAAGAGCAGCGTGTCTACCGATTTCACCACGGCGGCTTACTTGAAATAATAATAGTCAATTCATGTTGAATCGTCGAGATTCAAGGATTCAATATAGTTTAGGAAACATTAATTAGAATCAATGAATAAAGACTGGTTTGTGGTTTAAATATTTGAATCTTCAATAAAATACCTACCTAGGTAGTATCGTCGTGGGTTTTTTAACAATAAACTTTCATGTACTAGAAACTAAGTTTTCTCCAAACAGTTGGAACTCCATAGTTTTTTCTCGGTTGAGGTATAAAACTAAGAATTGTCTTTTTTTCTCAAATTTTTTATGATTTGTTTTTCATTTATCCGATTTCATGGATTCAAATGAAAAAGATTGAGTTTTTTTTTCAATGAACAAAATCAAATAACTAGGATTTCATATCTATCACAATTTCATCATTAAATACAAATAATTTGTTATTTTTCTAATGATTTCGATACCTTAGTATATTTAAATTAAAGTATTAATATTCTTTATTGCGCATATAATTTATAATTTATAATACCATTTACAAAACCAATTAAGTTTTGGGATAGGCATATAACAAAAGAGTTTCAATCTCTACCACAATTGTACTTTTCACAATAGAAAAGTACAATTGTGATAGGGAAAAAAATAATACTTAGAACCCAATATACAAAAAACTCTTATTCTATATATCACAGCAGTGAGTTCTAAGTAATATTGAGAAATTTAATACAGAAAAATACATTAGTTAACATTCATCTTACAAAATTTGGGGTTCTTTAGGCTATATCAATTGAGATTATTCTAAGACTTTATTATTTGTTTGTCGCACAAAAAAACTTTTTGAATGCCCGGTGGAAACCGATTTCGCTAAAGAAAAAGTTTTTACTGCAACTAAATATCCTTTTTTCTTCCAAATATTTCTACGAATACGTTTTTTTGACATAGAAGTACGTTTTTTTGGAACTGCCAT